AAATTATCCATCCTAGAATCCGGTTTTCCCTATTTCTACTTTACTTAATATAATATTCTCTGCCTATTGTTCGAATGAATTGTAGAGTTGAAAAAAAAAGACAAGAACCAAAGTAAAATACTCTTCTTCACAATATAAATACTATGACTGACTAACAAGGAATTCGTTAAATAGAGGAGAAAAAACTAGAAAAACCATAATGGTCTTTTCATAATTGATCAACAAAAATTTAGTTCTTTATTACCAGCTTAATACGTTGATAAATCCACATACCTAAAAATTCATTTCGGACAATTGAACCTTTTCAAATTGTTTCTTTTTAAGAACCAAAAAGATTTGTGCCAAAATAATAGATGCCAAGAAGAACAATAGACCTTGTACACGTAACGGATCTTGAAGCACTATTTCTGCATCCCCCTGACCAAATCCACCCACATTAGGATTACTCGTTAATGGTTGATCAAGTTTGATAGATTCACCCTCTGAAACAAGAAGTTCTGGTCCCGGAGGTATAATATCAATCACTTCACGTCCATCCGATGCATCCACTATCGTTATTTCGTATCCACCTTTCTCTTTTCGTATAATTTTATTTACTATACCTGTTGCTGTAGCATTATAAACATTATTATTACTCTTGCTCCCGTCGGGATAAATCTGACCCCTTCCCCTATTCCCGCCTACATATATAGGATATTTTAAGAAGTGAACATCTCTCTTAGTAGCGGGATCTGGAGAAAGAATAGGAAAGGTAATTTCACTATATTTCTTCCCAGGAACGGGGCCTACCACAAGAATATTTTTTTTTGTGGGACGATAGCTTTGAAAAGACAAATTCCCTATCTTTTCTTTAATCTCGGGCGAAATACGATCAGGAGGGGCCAATTCAAAACCCTCTGGTAAAATAAGAACAGCACCTACATTCAAAGCCCCTTTTTTACCATTAGCAAGAACTTGTTTAACTTGCATATCATAAGGAATTCGAACAACTGCTTCAAATACAGTATCGGGAAGTACTGCTTGTGGAACCTCAATATCTACGGGCTTATTAGCTAAATGGCAATTAGCACATACAATCCGCCCGGTAGCTTCTCTCGGATTTTCATAACCCTGTTGAGCAAAGATGGGATATGCATTTGAAATGGGTGCTCGAGTTATTATATATATCATAAGCAATACGGAAATGGATCGGGTAATCTCTTCCTTTATCCAATAAAAAGCATTTCTAGTTTGCATGGTCCAATCATTCATCCTGAGAATTTCTACAATAAGATTAGGTAGGTTACTGGCATAGTTCCCTATCCATTATTCTGCTATTTACTCAAATGATTTTCCTAGAATATAGGAAGAATACGAATAGAACGAAAATTAAATCAATTTTTGAATGTTTAGCTTTTAGATTAGATACACAAAAAAATTTTTATAATTGGATCCGTGGATCATTTTTTCAGTCATTCATGGAATGATAAATCACTACAAGTGACGGAGATACACGATTTAAATAACAGAAAATCCAGTATTTAAAAATTGTATCTAAAATGACTGGAAAAATGGAAACAAGAACAGATAGAATTTGATCATTCTGAGGAAATCCAAAATCTTTATAGACAGACCCAATCATTAGTTCCCAACCATGAGTTGAATGGAATCCTATACAAAAATCAGTTAAGAAAAGGATAGAAAAAGCTTTTATTGTATCACTTAAGTTATATAGAAATTCTTGAACCCAAGAGTTAAGAAGAATGAGTTCTTGATTACCCCTAATAGAATAACCACTTAGAATAAGGAAACATATTATATTTGTACAGAAATGCAAAATCGTATGGATACGGTCTTGGTTGTTCGTCTCCATCCATTGGATGGTTTCTTTGTAGATTTCCATACGAAGATTTTGTAAATGTGTTTCCGGGTATTCCTTTAGCATTTCATCCAAGAGGAACAGTTCCTCGAACTCTATAAATTTCTTTATAATCGTTTTTTCTTGAATAATATTCAAGAAAATTTCAGATTGTTTCGTATTCCACCAATTAGTAATCCAAGATTCCAGACTTTTCTTAAATGTAAAAGAGATGCACCAGGGCAAAAAGACTATAGATGTAAGACATAGAGGGGGAATGAATGCTTTCTTTTTTGCCATTTTTCGTCTTTAATGAACTCAGTTTCATCTCATTTGTCAACTATATAGAATAATCATTTTTCTATCAAGCATAAGTTCTATTACAAGTAAATACAAGTAATAGAGCCTAGCCTATGTATCAATTTCTAATTTTTTTAATCTAAATTGAGAATCGATTCTCGATTTTTTTATTTGTAATTCGGAAGTTTGTTTTTTCCTTTAATTTGGAAATAAAGAATACAAAATAATACAGAAATCAAAAAAAAAAATAAATGCTTTATCAAAGCATTTATTTTTTTGATACAACTATTTCCATTGGTAGACTCAAGAATATGGAACGATTTCCATTGGTACACTCAAGAATCTGGACAAGTCCCAAGCTTTTTGTATAACATTGCGTGGAGTCCTATCATAATAATCATCAACAGGAGTCAAGGGAATGGTCCCTTGTTCTCTTGTTTGCATATAAAGGACACCACTACTGGGTTCTGGGTTAGGGTTAGCTTGTAGTATGAGGGACTGAATATCTTCCATACGAATTCGGAGAAAAATACGACGATATGTTCCAGGAAATCCGTAACGAAAAAAACACACCATTCTATTTTTTTTATCGAAAAAATTATAACCACTCCCCACATTCCAAAAAATTAGAAGCCACCAATGTAAACTTAGAAAGAGACCCGCGATTCCATAGAAAGTCAGGGTGACCCCTTGTGGCAAAAAAGGAACTACAAATTCAGATGAAATCAAAGAGAAAAAATGTCTACCATAATAACTGGAAACGGAAATATATAACACCCCTAATGAACCCAAAAGAGTGAAAGAAGCCCAGAAGAAATGGATTGGTTTTCGGGACCCCGGTACAATGTCAAGCCATGCGTCTTGTGAATGACAACCATGTTTTTCTGATCCCCAACTAATGCATTTTGGAACATTAACCAATAAAGCAGACATTACAATTAAGACAAGGCCCACTAAAAACACATAAACGTTTATCATAAAATGGGTACCTCAATTTCATATTTGTACCTATTATTATTTTTTTATTGTTATATTAATATTTTTGTTGTTATATTAAATCCTCCTTATATTAACAAGGTAATATTAATAGTAGTACTTTTCCCCGTATCTAAAAAATCTTGTTTTTTTGAACATGAAGAAATAAAGAAGCCATTGCAACTGCCGGAAATACTAGGCCCACTAAAGGAACAAAAAGGGAAGGTAAGTTTATCATAAAATGGGGTACCTCAATTTCGTATTTGTACCTGTTATTTTTTGTTGATTGTTATATTAATATATATATATTTTGATTTTTCTTATATTAAAGATAGTATAGAATCACTAGAATTCATATAGACTTAGTATAAGTCTATATGAATTCTAGTGATTCTATCTAAATGAATAGAGATGAATAGATATATCTATTATATACGGAGTATACATAATTAAGTATTAATTAAGTATTATAGTATAATAAATCCATAATGAAAAATCAAAGAAAAAAATGAAATTAGACTCTGAATTATTTTTCAGTTTGAGTCAACCATGGAAATGAAATAACTCACTTAAAACCTCTTTTAAATAATTAAAAGAAACCATGGAAATCCAATAACTCACTTAAAACCTCTTTTAAATCAGGACGTGATACGATTGAATTAAATAAGCCCTTGTCGAATAAAAATTCAGCCTCTTGTGAACCTTCGGGCACTTCGATATTCAACGTTTGTTCAATTACTCTTTTACCTGCAAATGCAATGTAAGCACCGGGTTCGGCAATAACGATATCCGCCAACATCCCAAAACTAGCTGTTACCCCACCAGTAGTAGGAGATGTAAGTATCGCTACATAGAATAACTTTTCATTGATTTGATAATTATATAAAGCAGAAGAAATTTTAGCCATTTGCATTAAGCTCAAACTTCCTTCTTGCATACGTGCTCCTCCAGACGCACATACTAGAATAAGAGGTAAAAATTGATCGGTAGCATATTCGATCAACCGAGTGATTTTCTCACCCACTACGGATCCCATACTACCCCCCATAAACTCAAAATCCATAATACCAATTGCTACAGGAATACCATTTAGTTGACCTGTGCCTGTTTGAACCGCCTCCAGTAATCCGGTTTCGTTTTGATAATAATCAAGACGATTTAGATAATCGTCATTTTCAGAAGGTTCGTCTTCCCAACTGTTTTCAGAAGAATATTTTTCCAAAATAGATTCATATTTACTCGGATCCATGCCAGGGAACATGTCTTGATATATACGCCTCCAATCCATGGGAGGCACAGGGACGTGATATATAAGATTCCAATCAATGGGATCCACAGAGAACATGTCTTCATCCATAGGATTCCAAGTACCTGGATCAATCAAAAGTTCGATTCGATCTGAACTGCTCATTTTCACATGAAATCCGCAGTGTTCACAAATATTCATTTTTGATTTAAACAATTTCTTATAATTCACTCGATAACAACGGTCGCAGGCAACCCACAAATGCGAAAAATCAGTTATCCTCTCGATTTCACTACTATTTTGGACCTTCTCACTATCCGTTTCAGTGTCCATATCCGTTTTAGTGTCAATATCTTTTTCAGTGTCCCTATCTTTTTCTGAATCATCATTTTGTTTGTCCCTATCTTTTTCTGAATCATCATTTTGTTTGTCCCTATCCGTTTTCGTTTCCGGTTCTAAAAAGTAACTATCTTGTTGGAGCTTATCATAATTAATATCATAATTAATATCACAACTCCAATCATAGTCACTATGACTATGGTCCGGCGGTTCTAAAAAGTAACTATCTTGTTGGAGCTTATCATAATTAATATCATAATTAATATCACAACTCCAATCATAGTCACTATCTGTTTCCAGGTCAATGTTCCTTTCCAGGTCTTTCTCGTTTTCTGTGTCACCACTATCACGTTCGGGATCTCTATTAGTATTACTTTCTGGGTCTCTCTCTTTTTCAGTGTAAATATCAGTTTCTCTGTCCCTACCCTTTTTAGTGTCAATATAAGTTCCTGGCTCACTATCTCTTTCTGAAGAGTCAACATTTGGGTTGTCCATATTGTCAATATCAGTTTCTCTGTTCCTATCCTTTTTAGTGTCAATAGCAGTTTCTGGGCCACGATATTTTTCGGAATAGTCATCATTTGGGTTATCCTTATGTTTTTTAGTGTTTTTAGTCTTTTTAGTGCTTTTAGTCTTGCTTTTAGTCTTTTTAGTCTTTTTAGTCTTTTTAGTGTCAATTTCCGTTTCTGGCTCACTATCTCTTTCTGAATAGTGACCATTTTGGTTGTCCTTATTGTCCATATCCTTTTGAGTGTCCCTATTTATTTCAGACCAATACCTAATTTCATTAGAAAGAAAGCCTTGAATCAGAACCCAAACCTTTTTATTATCCAGAGTATATGCACAATCTTCGTCATAATTCCAATCACCAGTAAAATCTTCAATACGCAAACTATCCGCATCCTTTATTAAGGAACCTTTATCTTTATCGTCCATTAATGAATTAACCCAAGCTTGCCTCATAAATACCTTATTATAGAAGGATAAGTTCACGGTTACTATTTGAGTAAACACTAATTGTTTTCTAAACCAGACAGATATGAAATAATCACGATTGGTTAACACCGATGGTTTTTCCATTATAGTCCTATTTTTAATAGGAACAATACGGAACCAAAAATTTTCGCTTTTCCAAAAATCTTCGCTTTTCCAATCAATTTCGCTTTTCCAATCCATTTCGTTTTCCATATAATTATGTTTCCAGTTACACATATAATAGATGAATAGTCATTATTTTAAGAAGTTGTTTCTTTAGAATGAGGGCGTGTAAAAGAAGTTTTTTCTTTAAAATGAGGGCCTAAAATTGTGTAATTGTGTATAAGCTTCTACGAAGCTTTTTCATATGAATATGGTTCTAATATAGTTATGAAGTTGTTCTAACTTCTTGAATAATACTATTTATTAGTGTCGAATCCAAAATGGGGCGTGGCCAAGTGGTAAGGCAACGGGTTTTGGTCCCGTGAGTCGAAGGTTCGAGTCCTTCCGTCCCAGATTACACCCTTAAATGGGGCGTGGCCAAGTGGTAAGGCAACGGGTTTTGGTCCCGTGAGTCGAAGGTTCGAGTCCTTCCGTCCCAGATTACACCCTTAATAGAAGTAAAACATACTGCTACCATCTAGAGCATGTAATAATGGATAACAATGACAGTGTCAATGGATTCTATAGAAATAGTCCATGTTTAGGGTCAAGTATCTGAGGTTATTGAAAATAAAGGGTGGTTTGTCAACCCCTGTTCGAAATTTATTCTATTCTATTAGACTACCGACCCTTTAGGAATATGAATTCGATTTCTATTCTACTACAGTAAGGAGTGGTTTGTCAACCCCTGTTCGAAATTTATTCTATTCTATTAGACTACCGACCCTTTAGGAATATGAATTCGATTTCTATTCTACTACAGTAAGGAGTGGTTTGTCAACCCCTGTTCGAAATTTATTCTATAGAATAAATGAAATTGTTACTAGAATTTGAATATGCATAAATATCGAATTAAACTGAATTTATTGATCATTGCATAGAATTCAATTAAGATATTGTATGAATATAGGATTTCTTCGATTTCAGAATGAAACTGTTTTGAACTGGATAAGTTCAAATGAAAAAGGGATGGGGGGTATGATCTTATTTCTATTCCATTATTTTCCATTTTTTCTTTTCTATTTCATATAAAATTCATATAATAATATAAAAATATAAATATATAATTTTAATAGAAGAATATAATAAATAAATTTATATCATATATCTAATATATATAACATAATATAAAAAAATACACTAAAAATGAGAATTCAAAAAAAGCAAAAATACAATTTATTTTCTTAAAGAACAACATTTTTGTTATGCTTAATATCTTTAGCTTGGTCTGTATTTGTATTGACTCTGCCCTTTATTCAAGTAGTTTTTTCTTGGCAAAATTACCCGAAGCCTACGCTTTTTTGAATCCAATTGTAGATTTTATGCCGGTAATACCCTTACTCTTTTTTCTCTTAGCTTTTGTTTGGCAAGCTGCTGTAAGTTTTCGATAAGATCTTTTTTAATTGGAATAATGTCCGAAAAATTACGAATTTATTTGAAAATAAAAATGATACCATTTTTAAAGATCAGATAAGTTTTACAGCGTGAATCCTTGATTCCAAATATTCAAATTTTTGGATAGACAATAAAAATCGAGACCATCTCATCATTTCTGTTTTTTTCATAAAAAAAAAAAAAAGAAAATTCTATTATTCGATTGGAGTCCACCACCAATACCTAGATCTTGATTGTGGATATGAAAAAATTTGGTAATATAAAGACTCCATTATTACTACAAATAAAATAAATATTACTACAAATAAAATAAATTTCCTAAGTTTTTTTTTGAAATTACTTCATTTCTGATAAACTTAGTATCAAAGGAAACATAATATGAAATAGAAGAGAATCTATTCTCTTTCTCTGTCGTTTTTTTTTTTATTATATTGGAGATTTTGTAATGCTTACTCTAAAACTATTTGTTTACACGATAGTGATATTCTTTGTTTCTCTTTTCATCTTTGGATTCCTATCTAATGATCCAGGACGTAATCCTGGACGTGAAGAATAAGAAAATCTTTTTTGTTTTGCTTACTTGTGCTGGATTTTGAAATATTTTTTATCTATTTTACATCTTTAACTGGTAAAAAAAAAAAGAAACTCCATAATTTCAAAAGAAAAAAATACCAAATCATCAATAAAAGGAAAGAGAGGGATTCGAACCCTCGGTACAAAAATTCGTACAACGGATTAGCAATCCGCCGCTTTAGTCCACTCAGCCATCTCTCCCCAATTCAAAAAAAAAAAGAATTATTATGCTTATGATACATCGCATAAACAAAAAGAACAAAAATTAGAGCTCGAAAAAAGCCTTCTTTAATATCTTATTTGATTTGATATTGATTGATAGTCATTTGATATATCTTATCTGTCTTTTTTTTTTTTCTATTTATTTTATTAGATCATATATAAATATATTATATATAAATAATAAATAAAGAGAGAATTATTGATTTTTTATACCTTCAGCAAAAAGAAAATCCAAAAATAAGACTCGCCCCCTTTTCTAAATTTCATTAGGGGGCCTCTTTATTAAACACGTCAACACTCTAATTATCATAAAATTATGCACCTATTGCATAATTAGGACGGATTCCCTTGTTCGACAAAAGATCCTTTTATATACAATAATGGTATTGTAGCGGGTATAGTTTAGTGGTAAAAGTGCGATTCGTTCTATAGATCCCTTAATAGTTAAGGGGTCCCTTGCGTGATTCATATCACGATCAAAAACTTTATTTCTTACTTAAAGGGATTTAATAATCCTTTAATACCTCTCAACGAACGATTTGAGGAATAATATACATTATCATAATTTGTATACAATTTAAATACTAATTAGAATTGATTCTAAAATTATGAAACATAAGTTTTTGCAATTGGATTCTGAATCCAAATTTTTGAATATGAGTAAAGGATCCAGGGAGAATGATATAGAAAATTTGTTTCCAATCGTAACTAAATCTTCCATTTTTTTTATTATTTGTTTTGGATAGGAGAAATGGAAGCAAAATAGCTATTAAACGATTTTTTTAGTTTACTAGAAACATCAACATATTTATTAAGCTCGACGGAAATTTTATTCTTTTCCTAAAGATTCGATCAAATAGAAATAGAGAACGAAGTAACTAGAAAAAAGCAGATTGTTCTAATACTCCTCTTCTAGAGGGATCATCTAAAAAGCAACGTATATTAAATGTATTAATACCGAAAGGCTGACATAGATGTTATGGGTCATTTTTTTCCTGTATTCCATCGATCTCTTAAATTATTCTGTAAAGGAGCTGAATGAAACAAAAGTTTCACGTTCGGTTTTGAATTAGAGACGTTCGTTGATGAACGTCGACTATAACCCTTAGCCTTCCAAGCTAACGATGCGGGTTCGATTCCCGCTACCCGCTTATATCCTATCTCTCTATATATTCTATTCGAATATATTTTTTTTTCTATTATCGAATTCATTTTCTTACTAAATGAGTTCTTTTTTTTTTTTTTAAGAACAATAACAATATATTTGTTATTAATATTAAATTGGAATGATTTAGTCTTATTCTATTTAGAATCATTATTCTATCTATATTCTCAGAGATAGATTATTTTTTAGAATTCTTTTTTCTTTTCCTTTTCACGAAAATTTCGTGAAAAGGAAAAGAAAAGCGTCCATTAGCGTCCATTGTCTAATGGATAGGACAGAGGTCTTCTAAACCTTTGGTATAGGTTCAAATCCTATTGGACGCAAATGGTTTCCATATCCATTTGATTCTATATATTAATAATATTCGTATCTTTCTAAAAATACTAAAAATAGATTAAAATTATTTATAAATATTTTAATTTTAAATTCAATATTTAAAGAAAAATATAGTAAAAGATACTAATTATGAAAAAGGGTATTCCATTATTAACCATTTTTTTCTACTTTTCCTGAAGTAAAAAGAGTTCCATCTGTTCCTGAATAGCTTCCTTCAAAAGGGCTTCTGCTTCCCCAGTGAATGTCTTGGTAGAAGATATGATTTCGTTAAATTTAGGTTTATTCGTTTTTAAATAAGCCCTTAACTCAACGAGAAATTTCCGTACCCGATCAATTTCTAATGAATCAAGATAACCATTCGTTCCAGTATAAATAGTTATTATCTGTTCTTCCACAGTGAGAGGAGCTGATTGGGATTGTTTAAGCAACTCGCGCAATCGTTGACCTCTTGCCAATTGATTTTGCGTAGCTTTAT